TTTATTAGTGAACAATAATTGAATAATTCCTTCATAGAGATAGAGGACATAATTCACATGGATATAGTAAATCTCGCTTGGGCTGCTTTAATGGTAGTCTTTACGTTTTCCCTTTCACTAGTAGTATGGGGAAGGAGTGGACTCTAGAAGTACTACTAATTGAGTTTAGGAACTAAACAGTATCACTTTTTTTTATAGATCGTTCGGCAAAGTTTTTTTTATTTAAAATTTCACTATTTCAATTTAAAATTTTATTTTTAAATTGAAATAGAAATGAAAAATATCTTCATTTCGAAATTCTCTTGGATTTTAGTTGAGTAATGTATTCTATGAATAATAAATATATATGAAGAATACTCTTTCAATCAAAGAAATATTTCAATTATTTCCGTGTTCGTATTTTGAAAGTAAAAAAAGTAAAAGGAATACAAATGGTAGGAAATTTATTCCAACTGAATTCTTCATAAATTTTCTATTTCGATGAACTGACTCTTACCAAAGTTAGATATGGACCATGAGGAAGAACGGAACTTTTTTTTATTTTGTTTACCTCTTTACTGTTCAAAGATCAAAGAGAAAACAATTCGGTTATTCCATTACGTGGATACACATTGGGAAACAACATAGTAGTTGTCCAACGAGATACTGCACATCCTAAAATATTGTCTTGGGCGAGTCACATATTGCGCCGCTTGTTTTAGTTTTACTATTTTAGAAATTTTATTTATGTTTTGCTTGTTTTATTGAACCCATTTCATATCATGGTTCAAACGTTAAAAGTCGACGGGTTTTACTAATCCTTTTCGAAATCCGAAGAAGTTCCCATGGATCATTTGTCAACTCCTCAATCAATGACTTCTTCGATAGGTATAATAAAATAATCTTTTAGTTAGCATTCCGACGAAGAAGTCATTGATTCTTTCGATCGGGATTCATATTGAAAATAATCAGAAATCTAGGAATTCTAATCGTAAAAGTCGCTTTCGATTATTTCAAATTAATTTAATTGAAATCAACACAAATTAAATACAAATAGATAAAGCAAAGAAATAGAATTGGGATACTATATAATATACATTATCACTATATATATTATATATACGTAATTAAATCGATTTCTATATATATAGAAAAGGAATATGATGATACTATTGTAGATTGATCTATATTAATCTATATTAAATTAACCCGCATTACAATACAACTTTATACACTACAATAACAATACTAGATAGTATGGTAGAAAGAAATATCTGAATCTTTCTACCATACTATCGTATCTCATAGAATACGACTGATTCTAGTCTGCCCATTTCATTTAAGACGCGAAATTTTTATCCTTTTCTTCTCTGCAATTATTGATAAGAAATAAAAAATAAAGTTTAATTCAAATTAATCACCTTGGCTGACTGTTTTTACGTATATTATAAGTAAAAAAGCAGTAGGAACTAGAATAAACAGTGCAGTAGCAATAAATGCGAGAATATTTACTTCCATAATCTCATTGTTTAATTTTTCTTTAATTCGCAATAACTCGGGAGTTAATCCCATAGAGATAATAAATCTTTCGCCTGTAAATTCAATGGGATGCATTACATCTCGATGATATCGAATCGGATCAATATCATGAATAACAATATCGGAGCTATCAAATCGATTCATCGTCAAGAATTGAATAGTATAACATAGGACGATCTTTTATCCATACTGAACTCAAAATTTGATTCCCGATACAATCAATAATTCCTTTATTTATTTATCATTCTTTTCCATTCTTTCTTTTCTATAACCTACCGCCCTCTTTGTACAATCATCTGATGAAGTATCATCTAACCGCCTTTCCACTTACCATTGGTTCTAAACAAACCCCAACAAACAATAGAAGCTCAATGAAAAAAAAGGAAGGAGCTAAGTTATAACCTCCTTTTTTTAATGATCCAATCTTCTTGGAAAACAAAAGAAGTATGATAAAGACGAGTACAAATTCCGGTATAAAAAAATCGAATATTCCATCAAATTAACTATTTTTTTATATATTTATATATAAATTTAAAAAGTTTGTTCTTTCAAGGAAAAACCCTTATAAAATATAAAAAAAAAAAATTCATTACCTCGCTAATAAAAAAGTGATCCTTGTTTGATCTTTATTTTTTAAATATCCTCTTTCATTGGATTAGTAATGGGACGCATATATCAAAAGCTCAATGCGAAATTTGAATGAGATAGATTATTTCAAATTAGTAAAATTTGAAATTGAGGTTACACAAAATAGGGCCCGAAAAGGATATACTTTTTTTTTAATCTTAAAAAAAAAGTATTCTATACTATTCTATACACAGTAACTATGTTCAATTTTTTTTATATTGTACAAATTCCATTTATGTATGTACTCCCGGGAAACATACAATACTCTACTCTATTTCATATTTCACAGATCGGGAGTAATTGAAAAAGCCAGACCCAGTACAGTACGGTATCCCGTGGAATCCTGAATCTGATGCTAATAATATAATATAATAATTGTACTAATCCACATATGCCTCTCTCCCATCAATCGAATCGGTACTAGTCGAAGAAATGGAAATTCCCCCATTTGGTTTTTGGTTGATGATAAATGTGAAACGAAAAAGAAAAAAAGAAGAGGGATCGCTGTTGGGAATGAAATTATGTTATTTGGACTTCTTTTCACAAAAAATAGAGAGATGAATTGATATAGTTTTTTATTGGATTTGGATTCGTCGGGACTGACGGGGCTCGAACCCGCAGCTTCCGCCTTGACAGGGCGGTGCTCTGACCAATTGAACTACAATCCCAAGTAAATACCATAATAAAATAAAGTATACATATTTTTATGATTTCATTCTAACCCTTTCAATTTCGATTAGAATTGGCGTGTTGTAACAGAGCTGCGAGTGTGATATATCGATACCCATATGTATATGTACTTTAGTGAGAGCAGCCGGTATTACTAGTAATCCTTTCGTTATTGCCAAATCAATTGGATAATCACTCGTTCAATCAAAAAAGTTTTTTTTTATTTACTCTTTTCCTTAAACTTTACTTTATAGTTACGGATCCTGATATGAATCTAGATCATTAGCAAGATCAGAATTTCTTGTAAAAAGAGAGTAAATAAATAGTGGTATAGATATATCATAAAATGGATTTCTTCCGTATTGGGATTGGGGGATCGGGCATTTCTGGAGAGCAACAAATGGGTTATATTATATCATTTCATGGCGGATCGGCAAATTATTGGGCCGAGCTGGATTTGAACCAGCGTAGACATATTGCCAACGAATTTACAGTCCGTCCCCATTAACCGCTCGGGCATCGACCCAGGAAGAATCAATTCCAGGCTTATTGATAATCCACGATCAACTTCCTTTCGTAGTACCCTACCCCCAGGGGAAGTCGAATCCCCGCTGCCTCCTTGAAAGAGAGATGTCCTGAACCGCTAGACGATGGGGGCAGACTTGCACGACCGCCATCATACTATGTTCATAGTATGAATAGTTTTTTAAAATTGTCAATATAATGGAATGGTATGACTCGATACGAAGGATCTTTCCGTCTTTCACGATTCTTTCTATACAATTTTTTTCGATAAAAGTTTGGTTCAAAGGCCACGCCGAATCTCTTTATCCGAATCTCTTTATCAATGATTCAATGAAATATCTTGGATCTATGTTAAATTAGTGGATACATGTATCACTCAAATGAATTTAGTTATGATGTCAATTAGGATAGTCTTGAAACAATTCATTGTATTGATATTTATCAAATCCAATATCAATAAACCGTTTTATTTTACCTATTTTTATTTTACCTATATTATATACTCTATATTAAATTATATTAAATTCTTTAATTTACTTTTACTGGATAAAGAAAATTTTTCATTCCTGAATGAACCCTTAATACTTATTATAAGATATATCTATGTACATCTATTATAATAAGTATATATACTAAACTCATAGTGTCTTTATTCAGGAATTGAATTGGATCAAACAAGCCCTTTTAACTCAGTGGTAGAGTAACGCCATGGTAAGGCGTAAGTCATCGGTTCAAATCCGATAAGGGGCTTTGATTTTTTCATAAATCATAAAACTCCGGCAGTAGTATTCATATTTGAAGTGCGAATAAAGATATTGTTGATCTTTGTAATAAAGTAATAAAAAAAAAGTAACAAACCGTATAATTTAATATTTTAATATATAATCAAAATCAACATTATAACATTATAATTAATTATAGTATGGTTATAAATTTGCTATTTTAATAAATTAAATATATTATTAAATAAAAAATATATTATTTATTAATTTATTATTAAATATTTAATATAATTATTATAAATATTATATTAAATATTATAATGAATGTAAGGATAAGTCGTCTCGTTAAATCTTCAAATATTACTATTCCTTTCCTATTTTCCATTATTCCAATTAAATCGATTAGAAATCAACAAAATAAAAAGTAAGTGGACCTAACCCATTGCATCATAATTATATCCACTATTCTGATATTAAAATTCGATAGAGATAAAATTGGATCTTTTTTTTCTTTGGACTACGCGGGAATCTGTCGATATATCCGATTTAATCTTCTTGTTCCTAGACGTTCTATAGGAATAAATTAGGAATGAATAAATTACTATTCCCTTCCTTTACCGAGAAACATTTATTCCAAGTCACAACATACGAGCCATTTAAAATATCTTTCTTTGATTCCAATTCCAGAACACAAGATCCGTTTTATTAGTTATATCTTATATATCTATTTATATATCTAGCAAATCGCTATTTCATGTACTAAATATTTCCATCCATATTGATACATGCAATATTTTTGTTCCGACAACGTAATGGGGAATGTATGCGAGAAGGGTACTTTCATTTCGAGTCTCATATTATTTAATATTTAATTAACTAATATGTATTTAATTCAATACAATATATTAATTTAATAATAGGAAATTTATTAAAAGAAAA